CAGAAAGAATCGAACTTTTGATTGATCCAGGCACTTGGGATGCTATGGATGAGGACATGGTTTCCGTGGACCCCATTGAATTTCATTCGGAGGAGGAACCTTATAAAGATCGTATTGATTCTTATCAAAAAAAGACAGGGTTAACTGAGGCTGTTCAAACAGGCATAGGTCAACTAAACGGGATTTCCATAGCAATTGGGATTATGGATTTTCAATTTATGGGGGGCAGTATGGGATCCGTAGTAGGCGAGAAAATCACCCGTTTGATCGAATATGCTACTAATAGATCTCTACCTCTTATTATAGTGTGTGCTTCCGGAGGAGCGCGCATGCAAGAAGGAAGTTTGAGCTTGATGCAAATGGCTAAAATATCTTCAGCTTCATATAATTATCAATCAAATAAAAAGTTATTCTACGTATCAATCCTTACATCTCCTACAACCGGTGGAGTGACCGCCAGTTTTGGTATGTTGGGAGATATCATTCTTGCCGAGCCTAATGCCTACATTGCATTTGCGGGTAAAAGGGTAATTGAACAAACATTGAATAAGACAGTACCTGATGGTTCACAAGAAGCTGAGTATTTATTCCATAAGGGCTTATTCGACCCAATTGTACCACGTAATCCTTTTAAAAGTGTTCTGAGTGAGTTATTTTATCTTCACGGTTTCTTTCCCTTGGATAAAAATTCAATCAAGTAGATCATTTAATTCAGTTATTTTTATTTTTACTTTGATTACTATAAACTAAATACTTGTGCACCTCAAAGTAAAAATAAAAATAATAAGCATGGAGCTTTAGTTTTACTTGAGGTCATAAGATCTAATTGTATAAAGGATCAGAAGTTGTTGATAATCACCTTTTCTTATTTCCGCCAGATCCGTTTTATTTCTACCTAAATTCATGATTAGTAATCAGGAAGACTCTATCAACAAGATAAAAGAGTTAATTCTTACCCTAAATTAGTAAAATAAAGAATTCATGTTCCCTTATTACATTACGTTACGTATTATTATAAATATTGAATAATTCAAATTAAAATGTAGAAAAAAAAATATAGAATAGGAATCTTGCATTTATTTTTATATATTATATTCCCCGACAACTTCCCCTTTTTACTAGGAATCCCTGTTGCATCGGATTCTAACGAATCCTTTGATAACTTGTAAGAAACTTTTTTGGTATTTCTTCGAAGATAAGTATAAGAGAACAATAATAATAAATATATAGAAAGGTGAATAGGTACACTTATTTAGTTCTACATTTCTTGTACCTATACCTATTATTATATACTGATAATAGATATACTTATCATAAGATATCTTTATAACAGGTACAAATATTAAATCGAGGTATCCATTCTATGACAACTTTCAACTTACCCTCCTTTTTTGTGCCTTTAGTGGGTCTAGTATTTCCGGCAATTGCAATGGCTTCTCTATCTCTTCATGTTCAAAAAAACAAGATTGTCTAGATTCGACGGGACACAATCTCATCCATTTTTTTTCAAGACTCCGACTTGGATCATAATACAGATATCTATTTATTTAGTGGATATAGGGCACAACATGTTTATTCTCCCGAACACAAATGAAAGGGCTGTTATGTTATGCACGTGGAAACATGATATATGGATCAATGCATTATATCTATTTTAAAATGGGTCAGCGTCAGCAGATGGATGAAATGGAAAGTAAGGGTATCTATATGTAGATATCCATAGTGGGATCATATGAAGGGGATATTTTTTTATATCTAACTGATTCGATGAATTACTCTTAATGGTTCACATCATAATAATAGTGCTAGTTGATGAGAGTTACCTCGGGAACAAAAAAAATAAAGTAAAATTAATTTGGGTTATTCTCTCAATTCCAATAAAATGAAACAACCGGATCGAGTATGAACTGGCGATCAGAACGTATATGGATAGAACTTATAACGGGGTCTCGAAAAACAAGTAATTTCTGTTGGGCCTGTATCCTTTTTTTAGGTTCACTGGGATTCTTATTGGTTGGAACTTCTAGCTACCTCGGTAGGAATCTGATATCCCTATTTCCTTCTCAGCAAATCCTTTTTTTTCCACAAGGGATCGTGATGTCTTTCTATGGGATCGCGGGTCTGTTCATTAGCTCCTATTTGTGGTGCACAATTTCGTGGAATGTAGGTAGTGGTTATGATAGATTTGATAGAAAAAAAGGAATAGTGTGTATTTTTCGTTGGGGATTCCCTGGAAGAAATCGTCGCATCTTCCTTCGATTCCTTATGAAAGATATTCAGTCGATTAGAATAGAGGTTAAAGAAGGTATTTATCCTCGGCGCGTACTTTATATGGAAATCAGAGGCCAGGGTGCCGTTCCCTTGACTCGTACTGATGAGAATTTGACTCCACGAGAAATTGAACAAAAGGCTGCGGAATTGGCCTCTTTTTTGCGCGTACCAATTGAAGTATTTAAAAATTAATTCAAGAATGAATGCTTTCGCAATATTGAGTAAGGACCTCATGAATTATGTTTGTTGTTATATAACAACTTCCGTTTTTTCAGGGCGCTCATTCGAGCAAAAGCAGACGCATATGGAACAACCAAAAAAATAAAATTCAAGTGGGTTTTTCCACCCCCCAAAAAATTTTTATGCATATTGAAATCAACTCCATTTTTTCATACTAGTAACAAGTATACTAAGCGTGGATTCATCACACATATATGAACAATTCAGACTATAGAATTCATCTTTTTTGTTCCAATATTTTTTAATTGATATGTTAGATTTAGATATAGATGGATCATATCTTTTAATTGAATTTTTGTTTTGTCAATCGATGTTTCTTTTTATCCTTTATTTTTTTTATGATCAAAAGATTGGATTGTTTATAACTATAACATAACCATTCTATTTCTCTCTTTTTGCTACTCGTTTTTTATTTAATCATATCAATATTTTTTTCCTAAATTTCCCTCAACGATTCCCGGGCTATGGGTAGCCAGCTAAATTTTTAGAAATAATTGATCCAGGGGGTTCTTTTGCCTCTAAATCCAAAAAATATGCATTTCTTGACTTGAAGTGGCGCGGCGCATTCGGGCATTCATCGAAAAGGATGCAATTGCTTCGAATGAAGAAATAATGAAACAAAATATTGTTTCCAGATCCAAGCACTAACCAATCAATTAAAAAGGGGAATAGGTCTATGGATTCAATACCTTGCTATAGGTTATAGAACTCGTGCTTTATGGAAATATCAGATTGGATAGAGTCGAGGAATGAGGTGGTTTCATTAACAATTCACGGATTAAAAATGCCAAAAAGGAAAGCATTCAACCCCCTTCTATATCTTACATCTATAGTCTTTTTGCCCTGGTGGATTTCTCTCTCATTTAATAAAAGTATGAAATCTTTGGTTACTAATTGGTGGAATGATGGGCAATCCGAAGTTTTTTTTAATGATATTCAAGAAAAGAACGTTCTAGAAAAATTCATAGAATTCGAAGAACTCTTCCTTTTGGACGAAATTATAAAGGAGTACCCGGATACACATATACAAAAGCTTCGTATAGGAATGCACAAAGAAACGATACAATTGGTCAAGATGTACAACGAGGGTTATATCCATACTATTTTAAATTTTTCAATAAATATAATAAGTTTAGCTATTCTAAGCGGTTATTCTATTCTGGGTAATGAAGAACTTGTTATTATTAATTCTTGGGTTCGGGAATTTCTATATAACTTAAGCGACACAATAAAGGCTTTTTCTATTCTTTTATTAACTGATTTATGTATCGGATTCCACTCGCCTCACGGCTGGGAACTAATGATTGGTTCTGTCTACAAGGATTTTGGATTTTATCATAATAATCAGATTATATCTGGTCTTGTTTCCACCTTTCCAGTCATTCTAGATACAATTTTAAAATATTTGATCTTCCGTTATTTAAATCGTGTATCTCCGTCACTTGTAGTGATTTATCATTCAATGAATGATTAAAGAATGGTCCGCTGATATAAATCTAATCATAATGTTTTTTACTTCGTACATAAACAAACCATTAAAAATCTTACTCATTCTTTATGTTTCTACCCATCCAGGAAATTCCCCCTGGATTCCAGTAAAATAGCAGAATCGTGGATAGGGAACTCTACTAGCAACCTACCCAATTTATTGTAGAAATTTTCGGGATCAATGATTGGACCATGCAAAATATAAATATCTTTTCTTGGATAAAGGAACAGATGACTCGATCCATTTCCGTATCGATCATTATATTTATATATGTAATAACTCGGACATCTATTTCACATGCATATCCCATTTTTGCACAACAGAGTTATGAAAATCCACGAGAAGCGACTGGGCGTATTGTATGCGCCAATTGTCATTTAGCTAATAAGCCCGTGGATATTGAGGTTCCACAAGCGGTACTTCCTGATACTGTATTTGAAGCGGTTGTTAGAATTCCTTATGATATCCAACTGAAACAGGTTCTTTCTAATGGGAAAAGGGGGTCTTTGAATGTGGGGGCCGTTCTTATTTTACCTGAGGGATTCGAATTAGCCCCCCCCGATCGTATTTCTCCGGAAATGAAAGAAAAGATGGGCAATCTTTCTTTTCAGAGTTATCGTCCTACTAAAAAAAATATTCTTGTGATAGGTCCTGTTCCTGGTCAGAAATATAGCGAAATCACTTTTCCTATTTTGTCTCCGGACCCCGTTACTAAGAAAGACGTTTACTTCTTAAAATATCCTATATACGTGGGCGGGAATAGGGGAAGGGGTCAGATTTATCCCGATGGGAGCAAGAGTAACAATACAGTCTATAATGCTACAGCATCCGGTATAGTAAGCAAAATAGTACGTAAAGAAAAAGGGGGGTATGAAATAACCATAGCGGATGCATCAGATGGACGCTCAGTCGTTGATATTATACCTCCGGGACCAGAACTTCTTGTTTCAGAGGGCGAATCCATCAAGCTTGATCAACCATTAACGAGTAATCCGAATGT